TTTTCCTTATTTGATCGGATTAAAAAGAAACTTTGGGATTGCTGAATCACAGACAAAAAAAAGAAAAAATAAACATATAAAGCAACGGAGCCATCATAGTATTTTTGAATTCCTCCGAAAGGAAGGATGGCAATTTGATTATTTACCCATCTGAGTCTGATAGATTCTATTTTTCTCTTTCTTCAATGGGGGTCAATTTTCTTGTAGAGCCGTATGCACAAAAGATGCCTGTACGGTTGTTCAATTCTATCTTTTTTCTATTCTTTATCTTTCTTTTCTCTTTGCTTTATCATGCGAGATAGGGGAAGCTTTTATTTTGTTATATCATCAGGGTAATGATACATGAACCTTATAGTGGTTTTTATATGGCACAAGTAGGCGAATTTGTCCTGGAAGCGATAGAAATGGCGAAACTGCGTGAAACCCTCACAAGGGTTTATGCAGAAAAAACGGGCCAACCCGTGTGGGTTATACACGAAGATATGGAAAGAGATATTTTTATGTCAGCAACAGAAGCCCAAGCTTATGGAATTGTTGATTTTGTAGCGGTTCAAGGAAAAGAACATGGATTTCACGCAAATCTGTGATTTGAGATTTTATCTTCGAATTGAATATTCTATTAAATAGAAGTAATTCACCATCATTCGGTTAGGATCAATCTAAACCAACCCATCATATTATGTATACGATTCAACATGCCAACTATTAAACAACTTATTAGAAATACAAGACAGCCAATCAGAAATGTCACGAAATCCCCCGCTCTTCGGGGGTGCCCTCAGCGTCGAGGAACATGTACTAGGGTGTATGTGCGACTCGTTTAGATCATGAGCTGGCACAAAAAAGCAAGAAAACTACTTTTACAGTATCAATGATCAGTACCGGTGAATGGGATAGGATGGAAAAAGGAACTCCATCCATTATAAAAAAAAAACTCTACCATATCCCTCTATTGTGTATGAAGTTTATGGTTTCCGTTGGTGTAAATCCAATCACCTGAATTTAAGATGATAAGAAATTCTCCATTGGTAACAAATGGTTATCCATTAAGCGGAGGAAATCTTATTTAAAAAGCATAAAACATAAAGATTAGGTAGGCTCCCAATCTGGCAAGAACGGACTAAGAGGGTCAGCTACCCAGCAAACTTTCATAATTAAATACCGTTACTGTATAGGTAGATCTGATTGTGAAAGACCTATTACTGGATAATTCATGGGTAGAGCCAAAGCGTGTGAACTATACAAGTTCCCAATAACATCAATTAGTTGATTAAATATTAAATTAAAGTATAAAGTAAAGGCTCCGGTGTATAGAGAAGACCTCACCGTTTAAGAAGTAACCATAGAAACGAAGGAACCCACTATTTCTTTTTTTATTTCTTTTATTTACTATATTTTTGATACCTAGGAAAATACAATTTCTTAGTTCTGTCTTATTTCGCAGTGAAATACCTAAAAAAAAATCGTGGTCGGGAAGGTTAGAGTAGCCAAAGCCATTGGAATTTTGATTTTATACATTGGAAAAATCCGTTTTGTTATTAATAGACTAGGAAGGGGGAAAAGAATAACTGAAAGAAAGGCAATCAATTAGTTATTCGTCAAAGTTTCATTTATTCAATGACCAGAATTAAACGGGGATATATAGCTCGGAGACGTAGAACAAAAATTCGTTTATTTGCATCAAGCTTTCGAGGGGCTCATTCAAGGCTTACTAGAACTATTACTCAACAGAAAATAAGAGCTTTAGTTTCGGCTCATCGGGATAGGGATAGGAAAAAGAGAGATTTTCGTCGTTTGTGGATCACTAGGATAAACGCAGTAATTCGCGAAAGGGGAGTATCCTATAGTTATAGTAGATTAATACACGATCTGTACAAGAGACAGTTGCTTCTTAACCGTAAAATACTTGCAAAAATAGCTATATCAAATAGGAATTGTCTTTATATGATTTCGAACGAAATCATAAAGGAAGTAGATTGGAAAGAATCCACCAGAATAATTTAAATGGAGTTACCCGGAGAATGAACTCCGGGAAGGTAGAGTAGAAATTAGTATGAGAAAATATACTAAAGTAGTCAAAATGAATGAACACGTTCAATTCAATAAAAACAGATTTCTTTTTTTCCGATTCATTTTTTTCTTAGGACACGATACTCAAATCTAGATTCACTCAAATCTAGATTCTTGTAATTATGATTCAAGTGAAGAAAAAGTAAGCCTATTTATTTCGGGCTTTAAAACCAGTAGTTCTAGCGGTCGACTCGGTTCTTTCAAATTGTTTCTCATTATTGAGAAAAGGTAACAAAGATAAAATACGAGCTTGTTTTATAGCAAGAGTAATTAATCGTTGTTGTTTCAAGGTCAATCTATTCACACGTCTTGATAATATTTTTCCTTGTTCACTAATAAATCGACTAATTAAACTCATGTTTCTATAATCAATTCGATCCCCCGATTGAATCGGGGGCAAACGCCTACGAAAAGATCGCTTGAATTTAAG